GCAAGAACTCCGAATCATTCTCTTGAAGCCCATCCTCTTTATGATAAATGATCCCCTTGCCCCGAAATGGCCCGGCCCAATAGGGAAATCCCAATTCCGTGGGCCTTTCGATACAATCAAATAGATTGCCACAAGGGCTCCATATTCTAGGAGCCCGAACTATGTGATTGAATAAATCCTCCTCTATCTGTTGCGGATCGAGGGCTCCTTCCCCTTCTTCAAACCCCGATTCGTATTTTTCATATAAAAATCTCTGATCAACGATAGAACAAGATCCATTTTGCATCATATCTAACTGATTCCTTGGTTCGGACCGAAGAAGTAATGTCACTCGATTATTATCAAACTGACTGCAATCTTTTTCTGTCCGTGAAGATCCCACCAGAGCGCCTTCTACTTCTAATAGGCCATGAACTAGATCAGAATCATTCTCAACGAATCCATAAGAAGTGATCCCATTTTTTTCATCGGGTCCGGGTGAAGACCAAAGATCTTGAGCGACCGATCCGGCAGAACAACTCAAAAGATAAAGAAGTATCGTTAATTTCTTCATGCTCGTTCCAAGTTCGAAGTACCATTTGTACAAATAAGAATCCCCTTCCTTACATGATTTCTTCTTCATATAGATAGATATAGGATCTATGGGGCAATTACTTAGAAGTACATTTTGTGCAACAGCCTTTCCTATCTGATAGAAAAGTATCCCATGATCCTGAACCGATCTTACCTGGGATCGCAAATCCCAAGTTTGTCTATGAAGAGCTGATCTAATTGTATTAGTTTCTATAATTGATTTCTTCTGTGTAATACTAATTGATAGGGCCTCATTGATAAGTGCTACAAGATCTCGTGCATTGGAACCCGTGGTTATGGGCCCGAATCCGTTAGTATGGAACATCTTATTTTCCAAGTGAAATCCCCTAGTATATGAAAGAATGAAAAAGTGCTTTCGTTGTTGTGGAATAAGAAGCCTTCGTATCTTAATGCATGTATTTAATTTATTCGGAGCTATTAGAGCGGGATCCACTTTTTGGGGAATATGAGTCGAAGCAATAACAAGAATCTTTCTAGTGGAACATCTTTCACAATCCCTGGAGAGATGGTTCTCTAATAGACCGAGGGATAAGTAATTCGACTCATTCACATGCAGATCATGAATGTTTGGAATCCATATTATGCAAGGAGACATTGCTTTTGCTAATTCGAATTGAAGGGCGATATCAAATCGGTCTACTTTCGGCGTCATATACATAGTTAGAACATTCGTCATAGTTGGCAGCTCCGTATCAAGGTCATCATCAATATCGTCACTATCATCAATATGGATATCGTCACTATCATCAATAAGATAACCTTTAGACTTGTCATCCAGGAACTTGTTCGGAAATACGGTAATGAAAGGAACATAGGAGTTTGTAGTTAGGTATTTGACCAAACAGGATCGTCCAGTTCCTATAGAACCTATCACTAAAATACCCCTAGAAGGGGATAGGGCTAAGCGGAGCGAAAAGGGTTTTCCATGAGATGGGAAATGAAAACAATTAGCCCCACACGAGGTTTGTGAATAAGTGATTGTCTGATAATGAGCAAGGAATATCCGTCTTTCTGCTAAACAGGATCCATTGAACTCATAATTCATTAGATACTTTTGATGAATGTCAACTAAGTATCGTAAGTAAACGGATCCCGGTTGTTCAATCATTTGATAACCAGAGTCATTCTTTGATAAAGGATCACTATGAGTCAGACTCAATAGAATTTTCTCAATCCTTTTTTCTGTCGTTAAGGTGGAGAACTGAACCAAGAATTCTCTTTCTTCATCATCAATCGAATCGCTGTTCGCGACCCAGGATTCGATTTTATCATCAATCCAATCACCGTTCACGTTTTTTCTTTTTCTTATCAATGAATAGATCTCTTTACTTGTACGACTTAGATGTCTCGTATTTCTCGAAAAAGTGATTCGATTGATGGGATTTGGTATGATACTTATGAGATCGATGAGATTGATATTCAAATATTTCTTCTTAGAACGTATTGATTTGACCCCATAAGCGGGGCCACCACCCAATAGCATGTTGCCACCAGAAGCGGAACCCCGTATTTCTTCCAGAGAATCTCCTAATTGTTCCAGAGCAACTCGAAAGAGATTCTTTAACCAGAAAGAATTCAGTTCAGATGTAGGATACCTATCCAGAAGTTTTCGCAACTCAATCATGTATGATGGAATCATCAAAGATTTGATCTTTTCTAACTCTGTCTGTAACTCACTAGAGGCTCGGGAAACAAAGAGAAGATGTATACGAACGAGATATCCAGCAACAAGAAGAAGGAAAAGGATTGAATAGAGAAACTCCCGAGCATTTCTTGATCTCAGATGTGCCCATATCAATGGAACGGGTGACTCATTATTTCGATGAATCATTTCTTCGGACAGAAGATTCTGGAAACACTTATTCGAAATCTCACTTATCAGAGTCCATTGTGTAAGAATCTTCTT